AATACAGAAAAAGAAAAGCATTGCCTTTTTGTTGTTCTTCGCTAGGTGTCGGTAAGGGATACAAAGAAAAGTGTTTTTTTTCATTGTTGAAAATGAAACTTACCAAAGAGATTCGTTTTTCAACAAACTGCGGGTTGTCCAAAACTCCCTCGGGTTATTTCCCGAGGTATACGTGAATTATTCTTGGAAGTTTTTCACCCGGTTCGGCTCGTGTTATGATTTTTAGTTTACTTATTAAATTTATTAGGTACACCAAAGACAAGTAGTATCAAGAACTTAAACTTGAGGATAGGAAATGTTATATAGAATTTTCCTCCGAAGATTAATCACAAAAGGTTGATTCGTTTATCGACGATTGGATAAATATCCATTCGATTCATTCAAACGTAAGTTATTTTCTTGGAATCATTTGGTTTGGATGAACCCACCGGTCAGTTACAAGCAACAATGAAGAAATTCAAATTATACAATTTTGTATTTCCCATTTTTATTTTATAGGGTTCTAGGGCTATACGGACTCGAACCGTAGACCTTCTCGGTAAAACAGACCAAACTTATTATTATCAAAATGATTTGAACTGTTTCAAAGACCCAACATGCATTTTTTTGCATTGGGCTCTTTCATTAACTGATAGAAATATCAGCCAATCCGCCATATTTTTTCTTATCAGAAAAATAAGATAAGGAGATGGCTCCACGTGCTCTGATTCATTATTTGGGATTATGATCCAGGAGCACTACCAAAGTGTTTCAAAGGTGGGATTATCTTGACGTAGGTTTGCCTCTGGCCTAGATCATTATCATTGTTAGTTAAATGAAGTCTCTATCGTTCAAAAATAAAATATGAAACTTCATACACCTTAAAGTTCATAGGACGAAAAGAGATTTGTTGAGGGCCTTGTACTCATTATGCCTAGCATTGAATGTACTGGTATTCACCTTATCAATATCTCAAATCAATGGTTTGATCTGCTTGATCCCTAAAGGGGGCACCCAAATCAGATCAAACCCTTTGTCAGGCTATTGTTCCCTCAAAGTTATGGAGTAAGACATTGATTTCTCAATAAGATCCAATTTTTTGATTGTATGACGGACTCCCTTGAAAACCATTGGCGCGCGTGTAAACGAGGTGCTCTACCAACTGAGCTATAGCCCTTACTTAATGCTTGTAATGCCTATTTTATCATGTATATAATTTCTTGTCAAGTGAATATTCTATAATCGAATATTCCCATTTTTGGAGTGGTCTTACTTAGCTTGGTATTGCTTAGAAGTAATATGATATTTATAATCCATCGATGGGATGGGTCCCATTTGGTTTTCTTTCAGATGAGAAACGGCCTACTTAACTCAGTGGTTAGAGTATCGCTTTCATACGGCGGGAGTCATTGGTTCAAATCCAATAGTAGGTAGAACTTATTAGATACCGGAGAAAATGGTATCTAATAAGTTTTTTCCCATTTCTTTCTTTTTTTTGTTGGGGTTCGAGCCAAATGGAATTCTGCTTGATTGGATTCTGTCGAGTGAATCCAATCAAAATAGGGTTTCAAAACAGCACTTTTAAAACGATCCGAAGGCCCCGGTTATGAAATTGCATTGACAGCTTCGACCCTTGTCCTAGCTCGTCGGAGAGCTAGATTTGCCTCAATTATTTGTCTCTTTCCTTCCGCTTTTTTCAAATTAGCTTCTGCTATTTCAAGAGTTTGCAGAGCTTCTTTTGGATCAATATCACTCCCCTTTTCCGCATCATTTACTAAAACAGTAATCTCATTATTGCCTATTCTAGCAAAACCGCCCATTAGAGCCATCGTTAACCACTGGTCCTTAAGACGTATTCTCAAAATCCCTATATCCACAGCTGTAGCAATAGGGGCATGATTTGGTAATACACCAACTTGACCACTATTCGTAGATAAAATGATTTCTTTCACTTCTGAATCCCAGACAATTCGATTAGGGGTCAGTACACAAAGATTTAAGGTCATTTCTTCAAATTGCTCTCCATTTCTAAGTTCATAGCCTTCGTGGTAGCTTCGTCGATATTACCTACCAAATAAAAGGCCTGTTCAGGAAGACCATCTAATTCTCCGGAAAGGATCAATTGAAACCCTCTAATGGTTTCTGCTAGACCAACATATTTCCCTGGCGAACCGGTAAATACTTCTGCTACAAAAAAGGGTTGTGATAAGAAACGCTCAATTTTGCGCGCTCTTGCTACGGTTAAACGATCCTCTTCGGATAATTCGTCCAACCCAAGGATAGCTATAATGTCCTGAAGTTCTTTATAACGCTGTAAAGTTTCCTTAACTCTTTGCGCAGTTTCATAATGCTCCTCACCAACGATCCGAGGTTGAAGCATGGTTGAAGTTGAATCTAAAGGATCTACTGCCGGATAGATCCCTTTTGCAGCCAATCCTCTTGATAGTACGGTAGTAGCATCTAAATGTGCAAATGTGGTAGCAGGGGCCGGATCGGTCAAATCATCCGCAGGTACATAAAC